ATTATAGAAAAAAGTCAATATTTTGATAGAGAGAAAAAGAAACTACTTCAATTCAAACTTTTTCTTTGGCCCAATTTTCGATTCGAAGATTTAGCTTGTATGAACCGCTTTTGGTTTAATACAAATAATTCCAGTCGGTTCAGTATGTTAAGGATACGTATCTATCCACAATTGAAAATGAAATAAAGGTACGTTTGTCATATATATATATTCTATAGCATATCTGATCTAATATAGGAAAACAAGGAATGTGTCTATATCCTTGTTTTCCATTCTATATTCTATTCTGATACCTGGAATTCGATTGCCTATCAATTCTATCTAGAAAGGAAGCCATGGAATTTACTTTGAGATACAAAATTTTCTCTTTTGTAAGTGAAGAGATATACTATCCTTTTTTATTTCTAGCCAACTAAAAAAAAAGAAAAAAAAATTGTATTAATTAATAAGAAATTCTATTTGACAAAATTCGGAATTGCTAACGAATTGAAGATTTTTGTGTATAAAAAGAAAAATGAATTGACATTCTTATTTATTATTCTTATTCCATTTTTTGTTATTATTCCTGATCAATAAAACTATTTTAAAAATGGGCGGTAGGAGGAGGATTTCATTTTATGGTAAAAAATTCACCTATTAACCAACCTAAAACCAATCTAAACTAAACTTTTTAATAAAAAATATTAAATATATTCAAAATTAATATAGAATTCGAATTCTAGAAAATATAGAATTAATAGAAAAGGAAATTAAAGTATAATTCAAGATAAACATGATAATTCATATCATATGAAATAAAATATATATTTTATTTTAATATTTAATAGAAAAAAAATAATATTAGAAGAGAGTTAAAATTAATAAAATAGTAAATTAATAAAAATTAATATTAATATATAAAATAAAAAAACTAAGAGATAAGAAGAGATCCGTCCGCCTCCTACATATTTGATACCTTCTGCTATAAAGAAACTCATAACACCGATCCCATTGATAATTCCATCAATTACTCGTCTATCAAAAAACAGAGTAAATTCTACTAATTGTCTTATACCTTTAGTTAAAAATCGTGCATAAAAAGTATCTATGTAAGCACGATTATAAGACCAATCATATATCATGTTTATTGTTTTATCCCAAAAAATTCTTTTAGGACCCTTTTTGACGAACAAATTGAAGAACTTAAAATTCTGTAAGGATGAATAAACCGGCTTATATAAAGAAGAGGCTATAAATATTCCAAAAAAAGCTATACTGATCGAAAAAGCGGCCTTTGTTACAAATTCATAAAAATCCGCGGAATTCTTTTCATTCTGATGCAAAAGGTTTAAAGATGGACTTAACAGTTTAGATAATATATCTAAATCCACTCCTTCTTGATTAAATTGATTAAAAGGAATTCCTATTGCTCCAATAAAGAAAGTAAATAGTCCCAAAACTAACATTGGAAATAACATAGTATTATCTGATTCTTGCGGATAGGAAAAAATGCTTTTAGTTCCAAAATGATTAATAACAAAAGGGCGCGTCATCTTTTTTATAGTACCGTCAATTTGATATCTTTTCTTGCAAAAAAAAGAAGCCCGTTCACTATTATTGATTGTTAATAAAGCTAATAAACCCATTTTTTTCTTTACCATTTTTGATTCTCCTTTACCCCATAGAGATAGTGAATAGAGCGCACTGCTTTTTTTACCGCTGTAATTTGTAAAATAAACATTGAAATGCCCCCCAAAAGTAAGTAAATAAACCCGAAACATATAAAAGGCTGTTAATCCCGCCGTCGAACAAGCTATTATTCCGAAAATAGGTGAATACAACCAACTATCATTAAGAATTTCATCTTTAGACCAAAAACAGGCGAGGGGTGGAATACCACAAAGAGAAAGAGTTCCTAATAAAAAAGCGTTTTTTGTAATTGGAACATGTTTTGTTAAACCCCCCATAAGAATCATATTCTGGCTCTTATCTGGGGAATAGCCAACAATAGCTTCCATTGAATGAATAATGGATCCAGATCCTAAAAACAACAAGGCTTTCGAATATGCATGAGTAATCAAATGAAATAAAGCGGCTCGATAAGACCCCATACCTAAAGCTAACATCATATAACCCAATTGAGACATTGTCGAATAGGCTAAACTTCTTTTAATATCTTTGTGAGCAAGAGCTAAAGTAGCTCCTAAAAGTACTGTTATTATCCCTATCAAAGTTATTAGATTCATTATATAAGGTATGACTACGAAAAGAGGAAGAAGTCGAGCTACAAGAAAAATTCCCGCGGCTACCATAGTAGCCGCGTGTATCAGAGCGGAAATAGGGGTGGGTCCTTCCATGGCATCTGGTAACCATACATGAAGGGGGAATTGCGCAGATTTAGCAATTGCACCGGAAAATAATAGGAAGGCGCACAAAGTAAAAAAGAAAAGTTCATTGTCATTATTCGAAATTAAGTTATTGAATATTTCAAACAAATCCTGAAATTCGAAACTGCCCGTTATCCAATAAAGACCTAAAATTCCTAATAATAAACCAAAATCGCCTACACGATTAGTTACAAACGCCTTTTGACAAGCATTGGACGCAATCGGTCGTGTGAACCAAAACCCTATTAATAGATACGAACACATTCCAACTAATTCCCAAAAAATATAGATTTGTATTAAATTCGAACTAGTAACTAATCCCAACATTGAAGTATTGAAAAAGCTCATATAAGCAAAAAATCTTAAATAGCCTTGATCATAAGACATATAACTATCACTATAAATAAGGACAAAAATTCCAACCGTAGTAATTAATATTAACAAAATAGAAGTAAGTGAGTCGATCAAATATCCAAACTCTAAAGAAAAATCATTGTTAATGGTCCACGACCATATATATTGATAGACGGAACTGCTATTTATTTGCTGAATAGACAGATTGGTCGAAAAAACGAAAACTGTACTTAACAAAAAAATACTTGAAAAAGCCCACATACGACGAAGTTTTTTTGTTGACGCCGGGAAAAGTAGGAGTCCCATTCCTATTAACATAGGGACTGGAAGTGTAACGAAAGGTATAATCCATGAATATTGATATGTATGTTCCATAAAAAAATCTCATTATTTTAAATTATTCTTAATCTTTTTCCAAATACTTCATATATTCAAATTAAGAAGTTTAAATTGGTCAAATGATATCACAAGGATACTAGTGAAAATAGAAAAGGATACCTAATTCTAAAATGAAATTTGCATTTATTATTATAAATTACAATAATTAATAAGGATTTTTATACATATAGATACATATAGAAAGAGTGAAGAATTTTATCAAAAATAGTACTCGATTTTTATTTGAATTTGAATCGGAATGATAAAAAAAAAGATTGTTTTTATCAGATCCTTACTCAATTCAATAAAGAAATAATTCTTGATTAATGTAGTATGATGAAAAAGGATATAAATCGAAAGAGAAAAATAAGAAATAAATGGACGCGCTTTTTTATGAAGATGAAGAGAATATCATATAAAGACTAACTAAAAAGATCGATATAATCGATATAATAAAGAAAGAATGCGTTTTTTTTAACAATAGATGTCTTTCACATCCATATAGAATATTAATTACTTTCTTTTTTTTTTAATGGCAGTTCCAAAAAAGCGCACTTCTATAGCAAAAAAGCGTATTCGAAAAAATATTTGGAAAAGAAAAGGATCTTGGGCAGCGTTGAAAGCTTTTTCCTTAGCAAAATCCCTTTCTACTGGTAATTCGAAAAGTTTTTTTGTGCGACAAATAAAAAAGAAAAACCTGGGCTAATTCAACTCGACTTGATATGAGAAAAAGTAGAATTTCGTTTATCATTTTGGGGATGGGGATTCCGATTTTCCCCATCGACCCACTTGTCAGAATCATAAAAAAGCATAACAATAATAAATAAAGAGACAAAATCAAAAGATTAAGACGTGTTTGATTTTTATTTGTATTTTTATTTAAACTTTGAATGGAAAATTGAATAGAAAAGGGCAAATCTAAGGTCTTTAGTAAAGAAAATCAATCAAGAATTTAAATAAGTTTCAAGCTTATTTTAGAACTTTCTTAACAATTATTATTTGAAATAACTATAGAAAATAGAATCAACCTTTTTTTGCTTTCAACTCAATTAAGAAAAAAAAAGCGCCTTTCACTTTTAGGTAGATCAAACTGTATAAATTTTGAAAAATCTCGTTTTGATCATGATCATATGTTTGGGCCCAACATTGTATCAAAATATATATATATTGAATTGGTCAATCTTTTTGGACAGAACTAACAACTCTTTTTTTATTTTTATTATATAATATACCCGGAGATCAATATCTAATTGGTTTACTAAATCCTAATAAAAGTTCGCTACAGAATGAAATTCTAACGAGTAATACAAAAAAATATTTCCATAAATCCTTAGAATGGATCACTAAAATTGGAATTTTAAATTCCAATTGTTTTTTCATTAATTTGATTGACCTAAAAAATATTCTATTAAATTGAGCCCTTTAAGTTTGACGATTGAATCAAAATAGGTTATTATAATGTTGAGCAAGCCGCTATGGTGAAATCGGTAGACACGCTGCTCTTAGGAAGCAGTGCTAGAGCATCTCGGTTCGAGTCCGAGTAGCGGCATAACGTCTTTTTGTTTTCAAAAGGATACAAAAAATCGTATAATGAATTGAATTCCCAATTTAAATATGCCTTATGCATAATTAAAGTAACTTTATTACGTTTTTTTTTGTCTTTCTTTTATGATTATGTTAAGTTTTGAGCATGTATTGACTCATATATCGTTTTCGGTGGTTTCAATTGTAATTTTAATTAATTTGCTAAGTTTATTAGTCGCTGAATTTACCGAACTATCTGATTCGTCAGAAAAGGGTATGCTAATTACTTTTTGCTGTATAACAGGATTATTAATTACTCGTTGGATTTATTTGAAACATTTACCAATAAGTAATTTATATGAATCATTAATATTCCTTTCTTGGGGTTTCTCCATTATTCATATGGTTCCTTATTTTAAAAAGCATCAAAATTTATTAAGCGTAATAACCGCGCCTAGTACTTTTTGTACCCAAAGCTTTGCTACTTCGGGTTTTTTAACTGATATGCATCAATCCGAAATCTTAGTACCCGCTCTGCAATCCCAGTGGTTAATGATGCACGTAAGTATGATGATATTGGGCTATGCAGCTCTTTTATGTGGATCATTATTATCAGTAGCACTTCTAGTAATTCGATTTCGAAAAGTCGTCATAAGAACTGTTAAAAAAAGCATAAATTTCTTAAAAGATTTTTCCTTCGCCAAGATCCTTTCCATCCTTTACATGAGGCAAAGGAACGATTTGTCACGAACTCTTTCTTCTTTGTCTTTAAAGACAAATAGGAATAAGGATAGGAATTATTACAGATTTCAGTTGATTCAACAATTGGATAATTGGAGTTATCGTATTATTAGTATAGGGTTTATCTTTTTAACCATAGGTATCCTTTCAGGAGCAGTCTGGGCTAATGAAACATGGGGGTCCTATTGGAATTGGGACCCAAAGGAAACTTGGGCATTTATTACTTGGGTCATATTTGCAATTTATTTGCATACTCGAACCAATAAAAATTTTCAAGGTTTCAGTTCTGCAATTGTTGCTTCTATAGGCTTTCTTATAATCTGGGTATGCTATTTTGGGGTTAATTTATTGGGAATAGGACTACATAGTTATGGTTCATTTACATTAAATTGAATTGAAAAAAAAGTATTGACGAATAAAACCATAGGACAACCCAACCCAGCCTATAATTAGAATATAAGAAATATATTATTATTATATTCTATAATAATTATAGATATATAAGAAACCTCAGTTAAGTGGCTGAGAACCTTTTGAATCAAGTAATATAGTGATTCAAAAGGTTCTCACAAATGCCAAAGATATTTGGTTGTAATTCTTCTTTTTTTTGTTTTAATGAAAGAATAGGTTTTTTTTGATTGATTTTTTGTTTTATTTCGAATAACTACCTATTAAAATAATTAGATAGAATAGCACTAACCTTCTCAACTGCTAATGAGAAAACGAAATCCGGAAAAAGTCCAATACCTATTACTGGTAAAAGTAGACATATCGAAACAAAAAATTCCCGGGGCCCAGAATCAAAAAAATACGAGTTTGCAGCATCAAACAGCTTGTATCCATAGAACATTTGGCGTAACATGGATAATAAATAAATAGGAGTCAATATCATTCCAACTGCCATTACAAAAGTAATTAGAATTTTTGGCATTAAAAGATATTTTTGGCCGGTAATTATTCCAAGAAAGACTATTAATTCCGCAACAAAACCACTCATGCCCGGTAATGCAAGGGAGGCTAATGATAAGACACTGAACATCGTGAATATTTTTGGCATTAGGGTAGCCATTCCGCCCATTTCGTCAAGATAAACAAGATGTATTCTATCATAACTCGTCCCCGCCAAGAAAAAAAGTGCAGCACCAATAAATCCATGTGATATTATTTGTAAAACAGCGCCATTGAGTCCCATATCACTTATAGAGCAAATCCCTATAATTATGAAACCCATATGAGATACAGAAGAATAGGCTATTCTCTTTTTTAAATTTCGTTGACCAGAAGATGTTAAAGCTGCATAGATTATTTGTATTGCGCCTACTATTACCAACCAGGGAGAAAATAAAGAATGGGCGTGGGGTAATAATTCCATATTGATTCGAATCAATCCATATGCCCCCATTTTTAATAAGATTCCAGCTAAGAGCATACAAGTACTATAATGTGCTTCTCCGTGGGTGTCTGGTAACCATGTATGGAAAGGTATAATCGGTGATTTGACAGCAAAAGCAACAAGAAACCCAATATAGAATAGTATTTCTAGGCTTACAGGATATGATTGATTGGCTGATTTTTCAAAATTGAATGTTGGTTCATTGAACGCATATAAAGCGAGACCCAAAGCTGCCATTAATAAAAAAATAGAACTGCCCGCAGTATACAAAATAAATTTTGTAGCTGAATACAAACGTTTCTTTCCTCCCCACATGGATAGAAGTAGATAAACGGGAATTAATTCTAACTCCCACATAATGAAAAAAAGTAAAAGATCTTGAGAAGCAAATAATCCTATTTGGCCACTATACATCGCTAACATCAGAAAATGAAATAATCTGGAATCCCGAGTAACTGGCCGAGCCGCTAAAGTAGCTAAAGTCGTGATAAATCCTGTCAATAAAATGGGTCCTAGCGAGAGTCCATCTATCCCCAATCGCCAATCAAAATCCAAGAAATCGATCCACTTATAATCCTCCGCTAATTGAATTAATGGATCGTCCAATTGGAAATAATAAGAGAAAGCATAGGTCATTAAAAGAAGTTCTAATATACAGATAGAAATAGTATACCACCTAATTATCTTATTTCCTTTATGAGGGAAAAAGAAAATTAAGCAACCCGCGGATATTGGTAAAAGGAC